GTTCTCATAGTTAAAGTATATAACGATGGTTTTTCAGGCCATAGGTCCTGGGTTGTCCAGGTGAGAACACTATGGCCTATTTTATATTATTTTTAGGGGTTGGTTTTGTTTTGGCAGCGCTTTTGGTAGCTTCTAATCCTTCTCCTTATTATGGGGTTGTTGGGTTGGTCTTTGGGTCTATTGTGGGGTGTGGTTGATTGGTGAGTTTGGGGGTTTCTTTTGTGTCTTTGGTGCTTTTTATGGTCTACTTGGGTGGAATGTTGGTGGTTTTTGTGTACTCTGTCTCGTTAGCGGCGGATCCGTTTCCTGAGGTTTGGGGCGGTTGGCGTGTTGTGGGATATGTTTTGGGGCTTGTTTTGGTGGTTGGGGTAGGGGTCGTTGTTTGGGGGTGGGGGTGTGGGATTGGAGTGGGTGTCGTTGATAGTGTAGGGGTGTTTCTTGTTCGGTTGGATTTTGGAGGGGTAGCTTTGTTTTATTCTTGTGGGGTGGGGATGTTTTTAGTTGCTGGTTGGGGGTTGTTGTTGACTTTGTTTGTTGTATTGGAGCTTGTACGAGGTCTGTCTCGTGGAGCTATTCGGGCAGTTTAGTCAGAAAATAGTTTAATGAGATGCCAACTTTAGGGGTTGGTGGTAGGGGTTTAATCCTCTTTTTCTGAGATAACTTTGAGAAGGGTTGGTCTTCGTTCTTTGGTTTGCGGGATTAATGTTTTTTGTAGTTTGCTAGTTTGGCTAAGGATTTTGTTTTTTAGGGTGGAGGTTAGGGGGAGTGGGAGTAGGATAGTGGTGAAGTAAGTTAGTGGGATTTATCCGATGGTGATAAATGGATGTTCAATTGGTTGGCTTCTTACTATACATTAAGGTGGAGAGGTTACAGGTGGGTGGAGGAAAGTGTCTGTGTAAGGAGTGGGTGAGGTGTTTGAATGCTAAAACGGGCGGGGTGGGAAGGTGTAAAGTGTGAAAAAATAAACAAAATAATAACAGTAAGTTTAACAAAATGATTGGGTATTGGAGGGGAAACGATTATTGTTTAACAAATAAATGTAATGAATATTGGAGGGAAAATAGTGAATGTTAACAAACAAAATGTGTTTAAAAATGATTCATAGTTCGAGTGAAGTGTTTGTTTTGAACAAACAAAAAAATTTTGTTAAAAGTTTTATAAAATTTTATTCGAAATTCTCCAGCCTTGTTTAACAACTATTGGTAATTTAGAGGAAGTGTGAGAATGATGAAGCTATGTCCTAAAATCATGGAACGAATGATATCATAGTAGAGGGATGTGAGATAACCAACAACCAAGTGCAAGACAAAGTGCATCAGTGTTAAGATGAAACCGCCTAATACTTCAACCGTCTCATTAACTTAACCCCTGAAGGAGAGGAATCGACCGAAGCCCACCGGCACCCACGTCAACAGATTGTATTTACCCGCTGCACCGGAGGGTATAGTGAAGTTACCCAGAAAAAAAGAAATACCAGAGGCGCTAGAATCACCAAGATGCCGCGATTACGAGGCAAGGAGTACATAAATAGCGAACCAAATGAGCCTGTGGAGATAAAAGTGTGGTGAATCAACCAGTCGATGGCCCTGACCGAGGAACCAGAGGCGCAAAAGTGCAAGAAATGCTAGGGTGTAGGGGGAAAGAAAGAGCCTGAAGCTAGTCGTGATAAACCTTACGTACACCGGGTTGATGATTTCTCGTGAGAGGCCCTATCAATAAATAACCCATTACCTGAAACTTGTCCACCAAGAAACCCTTAAGTTTAGATATGTATGGACGCAGACCATTAATGACACTATTCCAAGAAGCAAAACCGAGCTGTTCCAACAACAATCCAACAACTCAAGTTATGAAGCAGAACATGAAGTATCTAATCCACAAAGAATTAATGCAATGTGTAAAGGATAACTGTTGAATGCGCGACAGACATAACTCTAAGAAAACTAGCCCGCAGTATCTGTGGGGGGGTAGGGGGGGTCCATTAATATGTGGGGTTTTCATGGTTGAAGTACATAATGGTGGGTTTTTAGGCCATAGTGTCCTTGGGTTGTCCAGGTGAGAACACTATGGCCTATGTTTTTGGGGTAGGTTTTGTTGGGTTGGTCTTTGAGTCTTGTGGGGTGTGGTTGATTGGTGAGTTTGGGGGCTTCTTTGGTGTTTTTATGGCTTATTTGGGTGGAATGTTGGTGGTTTTTGTGTACTCTGTCTCGTTAGTGGCGGATCCGTTTCCTGAGGTTTGGGGCGGTTGGCGTGTTGTGGGATATGTTTTGGGGGTTGTTGTTAAAACTTTTTGTTGTGTTGGAGTTTGTACGAGGCGTCTCGTGGGGTTGTTCGGGCAGTAATCAGAAAATAGTTTAATGTAAAATACCAGCTTTGGGGGTTGGTGATAGAGGTTTAATCCTCTTTTTCTGAGGTAACTCTAAGAAGGGTCGATCTTCGTTCTTTGGTTTACAAGACCAATGTTTTTTGTAAACTATTAGAGTTTAGTTAAGGATTTTGTTTTCTAGGGTGGAGGTTAGGGGGAATAGGAGTAGGATAGTGGTGAAGTAGGTTAGTGAGGCTAATTGTCCGATGATGATAAATGGATGTTCGACTGGTTGGCTTCCTACTCAGGTTAAGATGAAGAGGTTGGCGGCTAGGGTTCAAAATAGGAATTGGGAGATAGGGCGGAAGGCTATGGTGCGTTGTTTGGATTTATGGAGGAGAGGGCATATGAATAGGATTAATACAGAGGCAGCGAGGGCTAAGACTCCTCCTAGTTTGTTAGGGATCGATCGTAGGATTGCGTATGCGAATAGGAAATATCATTCTGGTTTAATGTGTGGGGGGGTTGTTAGGGGATTTGCTGGGGTGAAGTTTTCTGGGTCTCCTAGGAGGTTTGGTGAGAATAAGGCCAGGGTGGTGAGCAGGAAGAGTAGAATGGTAAATCCGAGTAGGTCTTTTAGGGAGAAGTAGGGGTGGAATGGGATTTTGTCGCAGTTTGATGAGATGCCTAGGGGGTTGTTTGATCCTGATTCGTGGAGGAAAGTTAGGTGAATGAGAATTAGGCTGGTGATTATAAATGGGAGGAGGAAGTGTAGGGCAAAGAATCGGGTTAGGGTGGGATTGTCTACGGAGAATCCACCTCAGGCTCATTCTACTAGTGTTTGTCCGATGTAGGGGATTGCGGAAAATAGGTTTGTGATAACTGTGGCCCCTCAAAATGATATTTGGCCTCATGGTAGGACATAGCCTACAAAGGCAGTTGCTATGAGGGTGAGTAGGAGGATGACTCCTGTGTTTCAGGTTTCTTTGAATAGGTATGAGCCGTAATAGAAACCTCGGGCGATGTGGAGATAAATGCAAATGAAGAAGAATGAAGCTCCGTTTGCATGTAGGTTGCGAATTAATCATCCGTATTGTACGTTTCGGCATGTGTTGGCTACGGACGAGAAGGCTAGGGAAGTGTCTGCGGTGTAGTGGGTGGCTAGGAGGAGGCCGGTTAGGATTTGGATTGTTAGGCAGATTCCTAGGAGGGATCCGAAGTTTCATCAGGCAGAGATGTTTGAGGGGGTTGGAAGGTCGATTAGGGAGTTGTTTACTATTTTTAGTAGGGGGTGGGATTTTCGTAGGTTGGGGGCCATTAGATTTATGGGCTTAAAGGAGTAGTAGGGCGATTAGAATGGATAGTGCGGAAGATCCTAGGTAGGCTTTAATTAATCCTTTATGTAATGTGGTTGAGGTTTTGGTTGCTGTGGTTTGTAGTTGGGCGAGTCCTTCTGGTCCTATTTTTTTGTATCAGGACAGGTCAATTAGGTGGTTGGCAATTTTCTGTCCTGTTTTTAGGAGTGTGGTGGAGTTTGGGCGGTGGGCTAGAAGGTTGAAATATCCTAGTGTGGAGGAGAAGTTTAAGTAGTTGTTTTGTTTGGGTTGGGTTATGATATGGGTTGTGGTTGAGAGTTCTAGAGCGAGGAGGATGCCTAGGGTTGTTACTAGGATGGCTGCAGTTTTTGTTAGTAGGGGTATTGTTATTGGAGGGATTTGTGTGGGGGTTATGTATGATGTGATAAGTAGGCCTACGGTGATGCTTCCTAAGGCCAGGNGAGTGATTGGGTTTGTGATTTGTGGGTTGTTTTCATTTATTGGGGTGATTGTTGGTATGCGGGGAGATTTTGTTTGTACTAGGAGAGTTATTCGTAGGCTGTATGTGGCGGTAAAGGTTGTGGCTAGGAGGGTTAGGAGTAGGGCTCATGCGTTTAGATGGGAGGTATTTAGGTTTTCGATGATGAGGTCTTTTGAGAAGAATCCTGCCAGGAAGGGGGTTCCGATTAGTGCGAGGTTGCCGATTGTTAGGCAGGAGGTGGTTGTTGGAAGTGTTTTTTGTAGGTTCCCTATTTTTCGGATGTCTTGTTCTCCATTTAGGCTGTGGATGATTGATCCTGAGCATAAGAATAGTATGGCTTTGAAGAAAGCATGGGTTGAGATGTGGAGGAAGGCTAGTTGTGGAAGGTTGAGTCCAATGGTGACTATTATTAGTCCGAGTTGACTGGATGTGGAGAAAGCAATGATTTTTTTGATATCGTTTTGTGTGAGGGCGCAGATAGCGGCGAATAGTGTAGATGTGGCGCCTAAGCAGAGGCATAGGGTGAGGGCAGTTTTGTTGTTGGTGAGTAGGGGATGGGTGCGGATGAGTAGGAAGATTCCGGCTACCACTATTGTGCTTGAGTGGAGTAAAGCGGAGACTGGAGTGGGGCCTTCTATGGCGGCTGGTAGTCAAGGATGGAGGCCGAATTGGGCTGATTTTCCGGTGGCGGCTAGGATGAGGCCTAGTAGGGGGAGTGTTGGGATTTCTGTGGGTGAGAGTGTTTGTTGTATTTCTCAAGAGTTTAAGGTAGAGGCGAGTCATGCTATGCTTAGGATAAGTCCGATGTCTCCGATTCGGTTGTAAAGTACAGCTTGTAGGGCTGCTGTGTTGGCTTCTGCTCGTCCATGTCATCAACTGATTAGTAGAAAGGATATAATGCCTACTCCTTCTCAGCCGATGAAGAGTAGAAAGATGTTGTTGGCAAGGGTTAGTGTTAATATTGCGGTGAGGAATGTTGTTAGGTAGGTGAAGAATTTTGTGATGTGTGGATCTGATGCTATGTATGATATTGCGAATTGTAGGATGGATCATGTTACGAATAAGGCGATAGGGAGGAATAGTATGGAATACTGGTCTATTTTAAGGCTGAGAGGAATTTTGAAGTTTATGGTGAATTTTCATTCTCAGTATGAGGTGATGCTGTCTAGTCCTGATTGTAGAAAGATTGTTGTTGGTATTAGGCTGATTAGGAAGGCAGTTTTGGTGGCAAGGGTGATGGTTTTAGGGGAGTTTTGGAAGGTTTTTGAGAGGAGGGGGAGGACTATAGGTGTTAGAACGGTTGTTAGTGTGAGGATTGTGAGGGTGGTGAGGAGTAGGGTTGTTTCCATTACTTTTACTTGGATTTGCACCAAGATGAGTGGTTCCTAAGACCAGTGGATTGCTTTTATCCTTTAAAAGTGAGGGGACTGAGGTTTTAAACTCAGATGTAAGAGTTAGCAGTTCTTGTTGGTTGAACCTCCCCTCGGCAGGTAAGAAGAGTTTAACTTCTATTTTTAGGGTCACGGTCTAATGTTTGGTTTAAACTATACTTGCATGAAAGGGGTCCGGAGATTAGTTCAGGTTTTAAGATTAGGAGGAGTATGGGTAGGAGGTGGAGGGTTATTAGTAGGTGTTCTCGTGTGGTTGAGTTTTGGAGTGTTGTAATGTGTGGGGGTAGGGTTCCTCGTTGGGTTGTTGTTAGTATGGATAGGGTGTATGAGGCAGTTAGTAGGGTAGCGGCCCCGGTTAGAATGATGGTGGGTGAAGATCAGTTGAATAGTGCGATTATGATGTTTAGTTCTGCTATTAGGTTTGTGGTGGGGGGTAGGGCTATGTTTGTTAGGTTGGCTAGTAGTCATCAGGTGGCTATTAATGGGAGAAGGGGTTGGAGTCCTTGGGTTAGGAGGAGGATGCGGCTGTGTGTGCGTTCGTAGTTTGTGTTAGCTAAGCAGAATAGTATGGAGGAGGTTAGGCCGTGGGAGATTATGAGGATTATAGCTCCTGAGAAGGATCAGTGTGTTTGGATTATGCATGCAGCGATGACTAGGCCTATGTGGCTTACGGAGGAGTAGGCGATGAGTGATTTTAGGTCAATTTGGCGTAGGCAGATTGAGCTAGTTATTAGTGCTCCTCATAGGGCGAGAGTGATAAATGGGTAGTGTAGGAGGTTGTTTGGGGATGGGTTTGTTAGGTAGGTGATACGTATGATGCCGTATCCACCTAGTTTGAGGAGTAGAGCGGCAAGTAGTATAGATCCTGCGATTGGAGCTTCTACATGAGCTTTAGGGAGTCAAAGGTGGAGGCCGTATAGGGGTGCTTTTACTATAAAGGCTGTGAGTAGGGCTATGTTTAGGAGGAGGGAGGATCAGTAGTTGGTTGGTGTTGGTGGTAGGGGGTGGGGGGAGAGTTTTAGGGTAGGGAGGTGGAGGGTGCCTGTTTGTGAGTGTAGGTATAGGATGGCAATTAGTAAGGGGAGGGAGCTGATGAGTGTGTAGAAGAGGAGGTAAATGCCGGCGCTTAAACGTTCTGGTTGAGTCCCCCATCGTGTGATGAGGGCTAGTGTTGGGATCAGGGTTGCTTCAAAGGAGATGTAAAATATTATGAGTTCTGTAGTTGAGAAGGCTAAGATGATGAAGGGTTGTGCTGTGATTAGGGTTATTATGAAAATTCGTTTTCGTGTGGGGGGTTCGTGTTGTAGGTGATTTTGGCTTGCTAGGATTATGAGGGGTACAAGTCAGCAGGAGAGGGTCAGTAGGGGTGAAGATATTTGGTCGGTGCCTGCTCATTGGGTGAGGTTTTTGTATGAGTAGTAGGAGGGGGTTAATCATTGTAGGCTTAGGATAGCGATTAGGAGGCTGTGTGTTGTGGTGTTAGTTCATAAGAGTTTTGGGGGTGATAGGAGGGCTGTTGGGAGTAGTATTATTGTTGGTAGGATGATTTTTAGCATTGTAGGAGGTTTAGGTTTTGTAGGTGGTCGGAGCCATGTGTTCGTGTAGAGGCTACTAGTATTGCTAGTCCTGTACCTGCTTCGCAGGCGGAGAAGGTGAGTATGAGGATGGGCATGAGGGTGAAGGATGGTGTTTGGTTTTCGATTGGTCAGACTGATAGGGCGATGTATATTGATAGTATTATACTTTCTAAGCATAGTAGAGCGGAGATGAGGTGTGCTCGGTGGAAGGCTAGTCCTAGGCTGCTTAGGGTGAAGGCTGAGTAGAAGCTTAGGTGGAGGAGGGGCATGGAGAAAGTCATAGGAGGGCTATGATTTGTTGAGTCGAAATCAACTGTCTTGTTTTAGACTAACTTCCTTATTCTGCCCATTCTAACCCTCCTTGTGTTCATTCGTAGATTAGGCCGAGAGTTAGTAGGAGGATGATGGTGGATGTTCAGGTTAGGGTGGAGGTTGGATGTTTTAGTTGGGTGGCTCAGGGTAGTGGTAGAAGGAGGGCGATTTCTAGGTCGAATAGGAGAAAGAGGATGGCTACTGAGGAAGAATCGGATGGAGAATGGGAGTCGGGCGGATCCTAGTGGGTCGAAGCCACACTCGTAGGGTGAGAGTTTTTCTGAGTCTGGGCTTATTTGGGTGAGTCAGAAGTTTAGTGTGATTAGGGCTGTGTTGAGAGCTAGGGTTGAGGAGAGTATAAATGTGATTATGTTTATTGCTCTTCTCTGGGGTTAGACCAGATTCTATAGATTGGAAGTCTATTGTAATGGATATACTAGGAGAGCATGATCCTCATCAGTAGATGGTTATATAGAGGAATAGTCAGATGATGTCTACGAAGTGTCAGTATCAGGCTGCTGCTTCAAATCCGAAGTGGTGGTTGGGTGTGAAGTGGAATTGGATTAGTCGTAGGAGGCATACCAATAGGAAGGAAGATCCAATGATGACGTGGAGTCCGTGAAATCCTGTTGCCACGAAAAAGGTTGAGCCATAAATGCCGTCGGCGATTGAGAATGGTGCTTCGTAATATTCTGTTGCCTGAAGGGCGGTGAAGTATAGGCCTAGTAAAATAGTGAGTGTCAGTGCTTGGGTTGCTTGTTTTTGGTTTCCTTCTGTGATGCTGTGGTGTGCTCAGGTTACAGTGACTCCGGAGGCTAATAGGATGGCAGTGTTAAGTAGGGGGACTTCTAAGGGGTTAAGGGGTGTGATTCCGGTAGGAGGTCATTGGCTGCCTAGTTCTGGGGTGGGGGCTAGGCTAGAGTGGAAGAAGGCTCAGAAGAAGCCTAGGAAGAAGAATACTTCTGATGTGATGAAGAGGATTATTCCGTATCGTAGGCCTTTTTGGACGGTTGGTGTGTGGTGACCTTGGAATGTGCTTTCTCGTACGATATCTCGTCATCATTGGATTATAACTAGAACGATTGATGTTAGTCCTAGGGTTAGTAGTTGGGGGGAGTTGTGATGGAATCATATGATTAATCCTGATGTGGTAAGTAGGGCGGCGGTTGCTCCAAAGATGGGTCATGGGCTGGGGTCTACTATGTGGTAGGAGTGTGCTTGGTGGGCCATTAAATATTTTCTTGTAGGTAGAGGCTTAGTAGGAGGACGAAAACGTAGGCTTGGATTATGGCTACTGCGATTTCTAGAATTGTTAGTAGGAGGAGGATTATAGCGGTGAGAGAGGATACTGTTGGTATGATGGGGAGGAGGGTGATGGTAGCTGTTGAGATAAGTTGGATGAGTAGGTGGCCTGCGGTGAGGTTGGCTGTGAGGCGGACGCCTAGGGCTAGTGGACGGATGAAGAGGCTAATGGTTTCGATTATGATTAGGGCCGGGATTAGTGGGGTGGGTGTGCCTTCAGGTAAGAGGTGTCCTAGAGAGGTTGTGGGTTGGTTTCGTAGGCCTGTAAGTAGTGTGGCTAGTCAGAGTGGGAAGGCGAGAGCTATGTTTATGGATAGTTGGGTTGTTGGGGTAAATGTGTATGGTAGGAGGCCCAAGAGGTTGATTGTTAGTAGAAGGGTTATTAGTGATGTGAGGATGAGGGCTCATGTGTGGCCTGGTTTGTTTAGTGGGGTTATAAGTTGTTTGGTGATTGTGTTGATAAGTCATAGTTGTAGGGTGGATAGGCGGTTGGTGATTCATCGGTTGTTAGGTGTAGGGAGGAGGAGGGTGGGGAATAGTATTGAGAGGAGGATTAGTGGGATTCCAAGGAGGTATGGGCTTGAGAATTGATCGAAGAAGGTTAGGATCATGGTCAGGGTCAGGGGTTGGTTTTGGTGGTTGAGAGTGTTTTGTTGGTGGGGTGGTTTGTAGAAATGAATGATAAGATTTTAGGTTGGATGATTAGAGAGAATGTTAGTCATGATATAATTATGATGAAGAGTCATGGGCTTGGGTTGAGTTGGGGCATGTCATTAAGGAGGGGGGTTCCCTCTCTGTCTAGCTTAAAAGGCTAGTGCTGATGCATAGCTTCTTAATGATTAGGAGGTTAGTAGTGAGGATCAAGCTTCGAAATAGGTAAGAGGGGCGGATTCAATTACAATAGGTATGAAGCTGTGGTTAGCTCCGCAGATTTCTGAGCATTGGCCATAGAAGACTCCTGGGCGGGTGGTGGTAAATGATGTTTGGTTAAGTCGTCCTGGGATGGCGTCGGTTTTTACTCCTAGTGTGGGTACTGCTCATGAGTGAAGTACGTCGTCGGCAGTAACGATGATACGAATGGGGGATTCTATTGGGATAATGACGCGGTGGTCAACTTCTAGGAGTCGGAAGTGTCCGAGTGGGAGTTCTGTTGTAGGGATTATGTAAGAGTCGAATGAAAGGTCTTTGAAGTCTGTGTATTCATAAGATCAATATCATTGATGTCCAATGGCTTTTAGGGTTAGGTCTGGTTCGTCGATTTCGTCTATTATGTAAAGGATTTGAAGAGAGGGTAGGGCGAGTAGGATGAGGACGATGGCTGGGAGAATTGTTCAGATTAGTTCGACTTCTTGAGCATCAACAGTATTTGAGGATAGTTTTTCTATTAGTATGTGTGTTAGGAGGTAGAGGACTAAACTGCAGATTATTAAGGCGACTATAAGGGCGTGGTCGTGGAATTCTACTAGTTCTTCTATAATGGGGGATGAGGCGTCTTGGAATCCTAGTTGTGAGTGATTGGCCATGTAGAGATGTACAGGATTTTCACCTGTGGCTTGGCTTTGACAGGGCCATGTAATTGGTTTACTAACATCTCATTAAGAAAGAAGCATAGGTGGTTTAGTTATGCGGCTGGCTTGAAACCAGTGTACGAGGGTTCGATTCCTTCCTTTCTTGTACTTGGACAAAGGCAGGTTCTTCGAAGGTGTGGTAGGGGGGAGGACAGCCGTGGATTCATTCGATGTTCGTGGAGGTTAGTTCTGGTTGGGAGATTTTTCGTTTGGAGGCGAGGGCTTCTCAGATGATAAATGTTAATATGATTACGGCTGTTATGGAGATTAGTGAGCCAATGGATGATAAGGTGTTTCATAGTGTGTAGGCGTCTGGGTAGTCGGAGTATCGTCGGGGCATGCCTGCTAGTCCTAGGAAGTGTTGAGGGAAGAAGGTTAGGTTTACGCCTGTGAATATAACCCCAAAGTGGGCTTTGGTTCATGTTTGGTTGAGGGTGTATCCGGTGAATAGGGGGAATCAGTGGGTGAATCCTGCTAGGATGGCGAAGACAGCGCCCATCGAGAGGACGTAGTGGAAGTGTGCTACTACGTAGTATGTGTCGTGTAGGGCAATATCTAGTGAGGAGTTTGCTAGGACGATTCCTGTGAGGCCTCCGATGGTGAAGAGGAAGATGAATCCAAGGGCTCATAGTAGGGGGGGATCTCATTTGATGGTTCCTCCATGTAGTGTGGCTAGTCAGCTGAAGACTTTGATTCCGGTTGGGATGGCGATGATTATAGTAGCGGATGTGAAGTATGCTCGGGTGTCTACGTCTATTCCTACTGTGAATATGTGGTGGGCTCATACAATGAATCCTAGAAATCCGATGGATAGTATGGCTCATACTATACCTATGTAGCCAAAGGGTTCTTTTTTACCTGCGTAGTAGGCTACTACGTGGGAAATAATTCCGAATCCTGGGAGAATTAAGATATATACTTCTGGGTGGCCGAAGAATCAGAAGAGATGTTGGTATAAGATCGGGTCTCCTCCTCCGGCAGGGTCAAAGAAGGTGGTGTTTAGGTTGCGGTCTGTGAGTAGCATGGTAATGCCAGCGGCAAGGACTGGTAGGGATAGTAGGAGGAGTACGGCGGTGATTAGGACGGATCAGACGAATAGTGGGGTTTGGTATTGTGATAGGGTGGGAGGTTTTATGTTGATAGCAGTGGTGATGAAGTTGATTGCTCCGAGGATAGATGATACACCCGCTAGGTGAAGGGAGAAGATGGCTAGGTCTACTGAGGCTCCGGCGTGGGCCAAGTTTCCGGCTAGGGGGGGGTAGACTGTTCATCCTGTGCCTGCACCTGCCTCTACTGTGGATGAGGCTAGTAGGAGAAGGAAGGATGGGGGAAGTAGTCAGAAGCTTATGTTGTTTATGCGTGGGAATGCTATGTCGGGGGCGCCAATTATGAGGGGGACTAGTCAGTTTCCAAATCCTCCGATTATGATTGGTATGACTATGAAGAAGATTATTACAAAGGCATGGGCGGTGACAATTACGTTGTAGATTTGGTCGTCTCCTAGAAGGGTTCCGGGTTGACCAAGTTCTGCGCGGATGAGAAGGCTTAGAGCGGTACCAATTATGCCAGCTCATGCGCCGAAGATTAAGTAAAGGGTGCCGATGTCTTTGTGGTTGGTTGAGAATAGTCATCGATTTAGGGTCACAGGTAAGGTGGTAAGATGGCTGAGTGTTTAAGCGTTAGGCTGTAGTCCTTTTTACAGAGGTTTAATTCCTCTTCTTATCGACTCTGTAGTGAAGTTCATGTTGAGTTGCAAGCTCATTGATATGTGCTCAGAGCACATCGGAGTCTTTTAGGCAGAGGTCTGTTGGTTTAAGACGTCTAGCTGTTAACTAGAGTTGGTCGTGGGGTCGAAGCCCACCTGCCTAGGAAGGTCCTAGCTTAATGAAAGTGTCTGAGTTGCATTTGGAAGATGCAGGTTAATGTCCTGCGGATCTTGGCAGAAACTAAGAGAGTTTAACTCTTGTTTAAGACTTTGAAGGTCTTTGGTTTGATATTATCCTAAGTTTCTTAGATGGTGGAGAGGATTATAGGGGAGAGTGGTAGGAGTGAGGTGGATAGTGAGGTGAGTATGGAGATTAGGATGTTGGTTGATTTTTTAGGAGATCATTGTTTTATCTTGTTTGAGGGGTTGGGGGGGAGTGTGATTGTTGAACAGTATGCTAGGCGTAGGTAGAAGAAGAGTCCTAGGAGTGAGAGTATAGAGATGGTTGTGGCTGCTGTGGTTATGTTTTGTTTGGTGAGTTCTTGGATGATGAGCCATTTGGGTAGGAAGCCTGTTAGTGGGGGGAGGCCTGCTAGTGATAGGAGTGTTAGTATAAGGGTTGTGTTTAGTGTTGGGGTTTTGGTTCATGAGGTTATTAGTGTGGATAGTTTTAGCGTGTTTGTTGTGTTTATGGTGAGGAAGATGGATGTTGTTATTAGAATGTAGATGTAGAAGGTTAGTAGGGTTAGTTTGGGATTGTAGATGATGATGATAGTTATTCAGCCTAGGTGTGAGATGGATGAGAAGGCCATGATTTTTCGGGTTTGTGTTTGGTTGAGGCCTATTCAGCCGCCAAGGGCAATAGATATGATGGATATGGTGGTGAGTAGTGTGGGGTTTAGTGAGTGTGATGTGAGGAGTAGGATGGAGGTTGGTGGTAGTTTTATTACTGTTGATAGGAGCAGGGCAGTGGGGAGGGATGATCCTTGAAGGACTTCTGGGAATCAGAAGTGGAAGGGGGTTAGGCCTAGTTTGATGGCGATTGCGGTAGTTAACAGGGTGCATGATGGGGGGTGGGTGAGTTGGGTGATGTCTCATTGTCCGGTGAATCATGCATTGATTATGCTTGAGAAGAGTACTAATGTAGAGGCAGCTGCTTGTGTTAGGAAGTATTTAATTGCTGCTTCGGTGGCTCGTGGGTGGTGGGATTTTGAGATTAGGGGGATGATGGCTAGGGTGTTGATTTCTAGTCCGGTTCAGGCTATCATTCAGTGATTGCTTGTGATTGTGATTGTTGTACCTAGGAGTAGACTTGTGGTTAGGATAAGTTTTGTGAGGGGGCTCATTAGTAGGGGAGGGGGTTGAACCATCATTTTCGGGGTATGGGCCCGATAGCTTTGATTAGCTGACCTTACTAGGAAATAATATAAGGGAAGTATGGAGGATTTTGATTCCTCTTGTGTAGGTTCGATTCCTGCTTTTCTAAGGTTATTAGGAAATGAGAGGGTTGGTATACCTCTATGTTCACTTTATCATAGTGACCCTTAGCGTTCAGGCACATTTCCTTAGGTAAGGAGGTAGGCCCGCGTAAGAGATTGGTATGCTAGTGTGTCAGAGGTGTAAGGATAGTGTTAGTGGAAGAAAGTTTTTTCAGAGGAGGTGTATGAGCTGGTCATATCGGAATCGTGGATATGAGGCTCGGATTCATAGAAAGCTTGAGGAGAGGATTAGGGTTTTTGTGGCTAGGATTAGAGGGAATAGTTCTGGGGGTGGGTTGAGTGTGCTGGGGTTTAGGAATAGGAGGGTGGTTAGTGTGTTTATTAGTATGATGTTTGCGTATTCGGCTATGAAGAATAGGGCGAATGGTCCTGCGGAGTATTCTACGTTAAAGCCAGAGACTAGTTCTGATTCCCCTTCTGTGAGGTCGAATGGGGAGCGGTTTGTTTCGGCTAGTGTAGAGATATATCATATTATTGCGAGTGGTCAGGAGGAGAATAGGAGGTATATGGGCTCTTGTGATGTGGCAAGTGTGGTTATGGTGTAGTTTCCGCTTAGTATAACTATGGATAGGAGGATGATGGCCAGTGTGACTTCATAGGAGATGGTTTGTGATACTGCTCGTAGTGCACCGATTAGGGCGTATTTTGAGTTGGATGCTCATCCTGATCATAGGATTGAGTAAACTGCCAGGCTAGATATTGCTAAGAGGAATAGGAGGCCCAGGTTTAGGTCTGTAAGGGGGAATGGGAGGGGGAGAGGAGCTCAGATTGTTAGTGCTAGGAGGAGGGCTAGTATTGGGGTTGTGACGAATAGGAGTGGTGAGGATGTGGAGGGGCGGATGGGCTCTTTGATAAATAGTTTAACTCCGTCGGCGACAGGTTGGAGTAGTCCGAAGGGGCCAACGATGTTTGGTCCCTTTCGGGATTGTATGTAGCTTAGGATTTTTCGTTCGATTAAGGTGAGAAATGCTACGGCAATTAGAATGGGGATTATGTAGGTTAATGCTATGATGGGGTAGGTTAGGGGAATGTTTGGTCAGGTCATTGGTGGGAGCTAGAGAGAGGATTTGAACCTCTGGGTTAAAGGGTTTAAGTCTTTTGCATTTGCCGGGCTCTGCCACACTAGCAACCGTTTTCGGGGGGAAGGGTGTGTGATCCTTTGGTGATTTAGTTGGGGGCATCACTTGAGGAGAGGGCGTGCTTGGGGTATTGGCCCTGTCTTTCCGGTCCTTTCGTACTAGGAGAGACTGGTCATAGATAGAAACCGACCTGGATTACTCCGGTCTGAACTCAGATCACGTAGGACTGTTAATCGTTGAACAAACGAGCCCTTAGTAGCGGCTGCACCACTAGGATGTCCTGATCCAACATCGAGGTCGTAAACCTCCTCGTCGATAGGGGCTCTTGGGGGAGATTGCGCTGTTATCCCTGGGGTAGCTTGGTCCATTAGTCAATTTTATTGGGTCTGGGTACTGTTAGTACGTTGAGGGGTTGCTCTTGGTTAAGGGGTTTGGCCTTGTTTTTGGAGGATCTGTTTTTCTCCAGGGTCGCCCCAACCTAAAAATATTAGCCAGTGTTTGGGGTTCAGTGGGCCTGGTAGGTTTAGGTTGTGATGTGTGGTGGCTATTGATTTTAAAGTTCCACAGGGTCTTCTTGTCTTATGTATTTATCCCTGCTTTTGCACGGGGAGATCAGTTTCACTGATTATCTGCAGGAGACAGTTAAGACCTCGTTTAGCCATTCATACAAGTCTCGATTTATGGGACAATTGATTGCGCTACCTTTGCACGGTTAGGATACCGCGGCCGTTAAACATGGTGTCACTGGGCAGGCATCACCTTTAATACTTGTTTGGCTAAAGGCTATGTTTTTGGTAAACAGTCGGGCCTTGGGTTTGCCGAGTTCCTTTTGCAGATTTTAATCGTCCTAGTATGCGCTCCTGGGTTGGGTTGACAGGGTGAGTTCAATGTTTGGTCGAGGTGGGGGGGGGGGGTATTGTGGTTGTGCTGTTAATGGTGTACAGGCTGGCGCTTAAGGGGATGGGTATCCTGGTTACTCGTTCTAGCATTGGTTCGTCTATTGTTATAGATTGGCCTGTTGAAGGTGTAGGGAGTCATGTTGTTTTTAGATTTTTTTTGTTGGGAGCTTTGACGCATTCTTTGGTGATGGCTGCTTTAAGGCCTACAGGATATGGGGTGGTTGGAGTTAGTTTATCCGCTGGTGGAGGTTGTGTCCTTTGTTAAAGGGGCTGTACCCCCTTTAAGTAGCTCTTAGTCTACTACATGGAAGTTTTGGGTTGGTTCATCTGGGTGGAGGGGGACTAAGGGGGAACTTAGGTTCGTTTTACAGGCAACCAGCTATCACCCAGCTCGGTTGGCTTTTCACCTCTACTAACAAGTCTTCCCACTCTTTTGCAACAGAGAAGGGTTGGCTCTGGGTAGCTGCTTGTGAGTAGCTCGCTTAGGTTTCGGGGTGGCAGGCTTAAGTTCTCTTTGTCTGGTTGTTCTTGCTAGATCATGATGCGAAAGGTACAAGGGTTTATCTTTGCTATGTGGTGCTTGAGTTTTCATTGTTATTTCATCTTTCCCTTACGGTACTTTATCTATAGCGCCCAGAGGTTGTACTTTTCTATCACTTATACTTGGCTTGGGGGAAATGTTTTGGTTAGGTGTAGTAGTGGGTTCTTGGTTATAGTTGGTGGGGCTAGGGTAGGCTTTCAAGGCGATCTGGTGGGTGGCAGATATCTTTCAGGTGTAAGCTGAATGCTTTGTGTTGTAGCTACGCCTTGGGGTGTGCTAAGTACACCTTCCGGTACACTTACCTTGTTACGACTTACCTCATCTTCAGCGATATTGTTGTATTAGGTTAATGTGGTGGTGGGGCTTATGAGGAGGGTGACGGGCGGTGTGTACGTGCCCTAGAGCCAGCTTAAGGAGGACATGATTGTTCCTCTTTACTGCTAAATCCGCCTTCCAGGGGCAGGTTTCAGGCCTCTTTTCGTTAAGTCTATTTTAGAAAATGTAGCCCATTTCTTCCACTTCATAGGCTATACCTTGACCTGTCTTATTAGCGGGTTGAAGGGTTATTAGGCTCACTGTTGTGCTCTCATGGAGGTGGGCTATGACGGCGGTATGTAGGCTGCTTTGGGCGAGAAGTGGTCGGGTGTATCGTGGGTTATCGATTATAGAACAGGCTCCTCTAGGTGGGGCTAGGGCACCGCCAAGTCCTTAGAGTTTTAAGCGTTTGTGCTCGTAGTTCTCGGGCGGATGTTTATGTATTGAAGACATCGGGATTTAGGGCTAGGCATAGTGGGGTATCTAATCCCAGTTTGTATCCTAGCTTTCGTGGAGTGTGATAAGTCTTGAGGGTTAAGATCGTTTTTGGGTTGGGTTTCATGGCACCTTGGGCTTGTGACAGCTTGGGTTAGTAGTTTAATCTTAATTGCTATGATATTCTGTGGCCACACTTTACGCCGTGTACGGTTAATTTGGGCCTCTTGTGTGACCGCGGTGGCTGGCACAAGATTTACCGGCCCTGGTTGCTCTGACTAAGTCAGGCTTGCGCCTATTGCTTAATGTTAATTACTGCTGAATACCCGTGGGGGTGTGGCTAAGCGGGGCGTCTTGGGCTACAGTTTGGGGTGGGAGTGTGCCTGATGCCTGCTCCTTTTGTCTTGGTAAGGTGTTGGGGGCGTTTGCACTGGGACGCGGATACTTGCATGTATATGTCGAGCAAGAATTAACGGTAAGGTTAGGACTAAGTCTTTTGTCCTTGGGTGTTGGTATCCATCTTGACATCTTCAGTGTCATGCTTTGGATTAAGCTACAGGGACAGGGTCTGTTTTGTTTGTTTTGTTTCGTTTAATTGAAGTTGTGGTTGGTGGGGAAAGGTTACAGGTGGGTGGAGGAAAGTGTCTGTGTAAGGAGTGGGTGAGGTGTTTGAATGCTAAAACGGGCGGGGTGGGAAGGTGTAAAGTGTGAAAAAATAAACAAAATAATAACAGTAAGTTTAACAAAATGATTGGGTATTGGAGGGGAAACGATTATTGTTTAACAAATAAATGTAATGAATATTGGAGGGAAAATAGTGAATGTTAACAAACAAAATGTGTTTAAAAATGATTCATAGTTCGAGTGAAGTGTTTGTTTTGAACAAACAAAAAAATTTTGTTAAAAGTTTTATAAAATTTTATTCGAAATTCTCCAGCCTTGTTTAACAACTATTGGTAATTTAGAGGAAGTGTGAGAATGATGAAGCTATGTCCTAAAATCATGGAACGAATGATATCATAGTAGAGGGATGTGAGATAACCAACAACCAAGTGCAAGACAAAGTGCATCAGTGTTAAGATGAAACCGCCTAATACTTCAACCGTCTCATTAACTTAACCCCTGAAGGAGAGGAATCGACCGAAGCCCACCGGCACCCACGTCAACAGATTGTATTTACCCGCTGCACCGGAGGGTATAGTGAAGTTACCCAGAAAAAAAGAAATACCAGAGGCGCTAGAATCACCAAGATGCCGCGATTACGAGGCAAGGAGTACATAAATAGCGAACCAAATGAGCCTGTGGAGATAAAAGTGTGGTGAATCAACCAGTCGATGGCCCTGACCGAGGAACCAGAGGCGCAAAAGTGCAAGAAATGCTAGGGTGTAGGGGGAAAGAAAGAGCCTGAAGCTAGTCGTGATAAACCTTACGTACACCGGGTTGATGATTTCTCGTGAGAGGCCCTATCAATAAATAACCCATTACCTGAAACTTGTCCACCAAGAAACCCTTAAGTTTAGATATGTATGGACGCAGACCATTAATGACACTATTCCAAGAAGCAAAACCGAGCTGTTCCAACAACAATCCAACAACTCAAGTTATGAAGCAGAACATGAAGTATCTAATCCACAAAGAATTAATGCAATGTGTAAAGGATAACTGTTGAATGCTCGATACACATAATTCTAAGAAAACTAGCCCGCAGTATTTGTGGGGGGGTAGGGGGGGTCCCATATATAGATGGGGTGTTTATGGGGAGTGGTATAGGATGGGGTGTTTATGGGTCTATTAATTTGT